TTGAGTAGAATACGATTTGAAGTGTATTGTATAAGAGGGATTGCACATTAAACACGTATGCAGATAGCTATCATATCCGACTTCTCTTTTATTGCCGGCTCTATGCGGGATAGCCCCGGTTGCGCTCTATCAAAACAAAAGAGACAATGCATCACGTAGGATAATTTGAGGATAATTCCCTATCGACAACATATCTAAATAATAGATATCTGTGTAACAATTTATGTTCTGGGGTTTACATATACTCATATGTTTTGTTATAATTGAAATTGAGAAAGATTTTTTGATTGAAAAAATCAATACTGATTAGTTCTCTTTCAATTTGGATTTTCTTATGTCATTAGTAAAACACAATTTGAAATTAAAATCCCAGAATCGTTCATGAATTCGAAGTAAGGAGTCAATAGTTAATGGTTCAAATTTCTCCATAATGCTATAAAAACGCGCTCTCGCCTTTCTATTGAGAAATCAAATTTGTATTTTCAGATACTATACTTTTCAGATACTATACAATCAGTCGAAGGGCTGGATCAAATCCAATCAAAAAGGGGTCTTTCTTTTAGGAAAGAAAAGGATTAAGAAAAACAGAAGTCAAAATGCAAGTACCATAAAAATTAAGTAATCCGGGAAAATTTGCATCTATTTTGCATCATTTTGGCGGCATGGCCGAGTGGTAAGGCGGGGGACTGCAAATCCTTTTTCCCCAGTTCAAATCCGGGTGTCGCCTGATCATCAAAAAACTCGAAATCTCTTCTTCTTTTCTGTTCTGCTGATATAACTCGCAGAATGCTTCAAGACAAAAAAAGAATAGGACTTATTATATTATCCCTACACGTTTCCATTTCCTTGGGATGTTACTATGTAGTTTGATTGTGTTTAATCTTTCCTGATTCGAAATCCTAATCGATTTATTGGATTGGTTTATCAGTTCGGCCAGAACCCCCTTTTGACTCTGCGCCATTGATTCCACTATTATTAGTGAAGAATAATGGAATAATTCCTTCGTATTTATAGAGATAGGGGACATAATGCACATGGATATAGTAAGTCTCGCGTGGGCTGCTTTAATGGTAGTCTTTACATTTTCCCTTTCGCTCGTAGTGTGGGGAAGAAGTGGGCTCTAGAAGTACTACTGGTCAAGTTTAGGAATCAAACCGTATCATTTGAACTATTTAAAATCAAAATCTCTGAATTTTGAATCCCATTGGACTCCAGTGGAGTAATCTATGATATGAATCATACTCTTTCAATCAAAGAGATATTTCATTGCTTCCCGTCTTTGTATTTCGAAAAGAAAGGGATTCAGATGATTGGAAATTTATTCCAACCTAAAATTCTTCCGAAATTTTCTATTTCAATCAACGGGAGTGGGCTCTTACTATCGATACTGAAGAAGACCGAACCCTTTTGATTTCTTTCCCTCTTTGCTCTTCAAAGAAGAAGTCATTATAGACTATAGACTCAGTTTATAGACAAAGAGATGGATAGTATGGTAGAAAGATGAATCTTTCTACCATACTATCCATCTCTTTGAAAACTTCCGATTGATTATAGTGCGCTCATTTCATTTAAGTTAAGACGTGAAATTGGAATCCTTTTTTTTTTTCATTTGACGTGATCAATTTTTGATAAGAATTTAGAAGGAAAGTTTCATTCAATTGAATTAATCATTTTGACTGACTGTTTTTACGTAAATGATAAGTAGAAAGGCGGTAGGAACTAGAATGAATAGTGCAGTAGCAATAAATGCAAGAATATTTACTTCCATAATCTCATCGGTTTTTTTACTTCGCAATAACTCGGGATTTAATCCCCTAGAGATGATAAATCTTTCGTCTGTAAATTCAATGAATTACCTCTCGATGATCCTGAATCGGATCAATATCATGAATAACAATATCTGATCTATCAAATCAACCCGTCGTCAAGACTTGAATAGTATAACATAGGAAGTTCTTTTATCCATACCGAATGAAAGTTTTGATTCCTGACTCAATCAATCCAAAATTCTTTTATTTATAATTCGTTTCCTTGTTTTTTTCTATAACCTACCCTGTGTCTTCCTTGGACAACCATTTGATGAAGGATCGTCAGATTGCCCTTCCGCCTCGATTAATTACATAGTTCAAAACCTAAACAAACAAGAAAAGCGAAATGGAAAAAATAGGAAAGAAAAAAGAAATAAAGAGTCCTTTTTGCTTTGGGAATGAAAGTATGTCCCTCGACACCCCTTACTAGTTCATAGAAAGGGAAAAACGAGTTGATGTATTTATTGGACCCGTCGGGACTGGCGGGGCTCGAACCCGCAGCTTCCGCCTTGACAGGGCGGTGCTCTAACCGATTGAACTACAATCCCGGGGAAATAAGGGATCTAGCAAAAAATTTGATTCTTCATATGGGGTCTTTCTGAAGGATAGGGGAGTTTATACCATCTCATGGCAGATTGGCGGATTATTGGGCCGAGCTGGATTTGAACCAGCGTAGACATATTGCCAACGAA